TCGATTCCATCAATCTTTGACTGGAATCTATGAGATAGGTGGAATAAAAATTTATACTTAACTTAAATTGTCATTTTTAAGAGATACAAATGGAACGGAATTGAGAAAACAGTTCTAGAAACAGAATTGTCCCGCTTAGGCTTACTATGCTTTGGGATTTTTTTTATAATATCAAAACTGAGTCAGTTTCTTATATTATAATGTATAACGGTATTGATATTCTAATCTACTTGAAGATATCTAATCTACTTGAATATTTAATACCAGAAAACTAAAGGAATGTTGTATTGATGAACCCACCTAATGTCTTTTCTCTTCTTTTATTGCCCTCCTGTCGTCAATTGACAGTATTATTTAGGGCTCAATCAATTGACAGTATTATTTAGGGCTCAATATAATATAATTTGATTTGATATGACTTTGATATGATTTAGGGCTCAATATAATTCCCAAATCGGACTTTGGTAAATCCTTTTTTGCATCTCCTGCTGATTCAGAGGTACGGGTTTTTGGATCCAATGCAGAACTCTTTCTGAATGAGAGAGATAAAGACGAGAAAGACCAATGAAATAAAGTTGAAAGATTTTATAGTTTAACGGTAAAGTTTGATTACCATTAACCTACAGAAAAGTTCACGAGTTTTTCGGTTTGATTCATATCCTATTCATCTTCTAAAAGTGTCCCTCGGCTGATTTATATAAGGTGGCCTTAGGCCTTATTCCCTATTGTATTTGTATTGTGTAGTGCTTTTTGATTTCCTAAAGGTGGACGGCCCTCGGCAACTACTATTTCTAGTTTATTTATGAATAAAGGTGGCCATAGGCCCCTATGGTCCATTGGTGCCCCTATGGTCCAGTGGTTACGACCTCTCTCTTTCACGGAGAAAACGAGGGTTCAAGTCCCTCTAGGGGTATACCAAGACCATAGGAGTAGGATTTTATCAAAAGTGAAATGTATTTGTCAAGTCCGCCTGGGAGACGAAAGGAAGTTGATTATGGAACGTCTAATTAGGCGTTGGGTCGATGCCCGAGTGGTTAATGGGGACGGACTGTAAATTCGTTGACAATATGTCTACGCTGGTTCAAATCCAGCTCGGCCCAACAATTCGCCAATCTACTATCAGATGGTAGAACCCTCTTGTTCTTAAGAAATACCTGATAAGAGAGAAGAAAAAAGAATCCAAATTTTCTGCTAGATCTCTTCTTATTTCCCTGGGATTGTAGTTCAATAGGCAAGAGCACCGCCCTGTCAAGGCGGACGTTGCGGGTTCGAGCCCCGTCAGTCCCGACGGATCCAATAAGTACATCAATTCACCTCTCCATTTTATGTGAAATGAAAGAAGGGACAGAGAGCATAATTTCATTCCGAGGGGGTTTCCCCTCTTTTTTTCAGGATTCTGTCGAAGAAAGAACAAACCCTAAACTAAAATGAAAATAACGAAAATAGTGACGAATAGTGAAGTTGATAGAATATTCCATCTTTATCTCCCGCGATTCATCTTTCTCATACTTCTTTATCTTCCAAAGAAAATGGGATCATTCCAATTTACAACCCAATTCCTCTCTTTTTCCACTTCGCTTGTATTGTTTGTTGGGGTTTTGTAGTTAATGGAAACGGACGAGGATACTTCATTTGATGGTTCTACCCGGAAGACCTAAGGTAGGTTATAGAAAAGAACAGAAGGATAAATAAAGGAATTTTTGATTGGTCCGGGAATCCAATCTTGGATTCGGTATGGATAAAAGATCTTCGTATGTTATACTATTCAATTCTCGACGACGAATTAATTTAATAGCTCAGATATTGTTATTCATGATATTGATCCGATTCAAGATCATCGATAGGTAATGCATTCATTGAATTGACAGGTGAAAGATTTATCATCTCTATGGGATTAAATCCCGAGTTATTGTGAAATAAAAAAACGATGAGATTGAGATTATGGAAGTAAATATTCTTGCATTTATTGCTACTGCACTGTTCATTTTAGTTCCTACTGCTTTTCTACTTATCATTTACGTAAAAACAGTCAGTCAAAATAATTAATTACTTGAAATGAAACTTGACTTCTTAGTTCTTATCAATAGTTGAAGAAATCAAATCAAAAGGATTCTTTTTTTGCGTCTTAAATGAAATCCACGGGCTATAATGGACGGTATTCTATGAGATCCGAGAGTATGGTAAGAAAGACATTTCTTTCTTACCATACTCTCTATTAGTGTTATAGTATTGTATAAAATTGCACTTGACTTTCTAATAAAGTTGCTATACTATATTAGCTTCTATCTTCAATATATGTAGTGATTAATAATATATGTAGTGATTAATCCATATATGGAATTAACGTAGGACCCCATTTTCTTTCTGAAAAATTTCTTTCTTTCTGCAATAATTGTTTTACTGTTATAGAATCCATTTCTCCATTAGAATCCAATGGAATTTCGAAATGAATATATTTTGATTTGAAAATTATTGCAATTCAAATAAAAAATACGTTGCAGAACGATCTATAAAACAATTGATACCTTTCATTCCTCAACTAAATTAGTAGTGCTTCTAAAGTCCACTTCTTCCCCATACTACGAGTGAAAGGGAAAATGTAAAGACTACCATTAAAGCAGCCCAAGCGAGACTTACTATATCCATGTCAATTATGTCCCTTATCTTTATGATAGAAATATTCCATTATTGTATTGCTCACTAATAATAGTAGAATCCATGGTCCAGAGTCAAAAAGGGATTCTGGCCGAACACTATTCACCATTGATGAACCAATCAAATAAATCCATTTCTAAAAAATTCCTATATGATTTCTAATCGGGAAAGACTAAACACAAATAAAATACACAATCACGCTACAAAGGAATGTTACTAATGGAACATATAGTAATAAAAAAAGAGGTCCCATTCTTTGTTGCCTTCAAAGTAAAAATCGATCCAGTGCTATCTATTACATACTTTTATTTGCTATTTGATCTAATCTGTACCCTTTCCCGATTGTCTCTCTGAAGCAGTTGAGAGATAGTATATTATACTCTTGACGAGGGGTTTCAAAAAAAATAAGAATTTTTTCACTTTTTCTATAAAAAAGTAAATGATCCATCCAATCTCAATCTAATAGTGATTGAATGCCTGACCACTCAGAGATTCTCGCGAGTCTATATATGTAGATTACATAAAGGACTTCCCATAACTAGTTAGCGCTGGCTATGCCAATGAAATTCAAGACCCAATCAGTAGACATTGCATTAGCAGTAATTAGGTGATTTATATTAGCAGATAAGAGATTTTGATTCGTTTGTTGATGAGGCGGCACCCGGATTTGAACTGGGGAAAAAGGATTTGCAGTCCCCCGCCTTACCACTCGGCCATGCCGCCAAAATTTATGACAAATGCGAACCATTAACTACATTAACTATTCGTTGACGGAGAATTCCTGAATGATTCTTGGATTTGAATCTAAAATTGGGTTTGCCTAATGACATAAGAAACTACAAAATATACTTAATTTATTCTTTTGAATCAAAAATCCTTCTCAATTTCCATTATAACAAAAATGATAAGTATATGTAAACCCCACAACAGAAATTCTTACACAGATACCAAATTGGGTATCTTTTTTAGAGTATGTTTCCTTTCCTATACCTCTAAATCAAGGGAATTCCTTGGAACAAAAAAAGGCCTGGCTGGGTATTGACCGGGCCAGGCCCAAAAGGCACTTCGAACAAAATAAAAGCAAGAAGGTCTTCTTTATTTATCTTTCTATTTGGATCTTTCGAGCATCTAAATGGAATTGCTAATTATATAATAACGATAAAGAATGTGAAAGAAATACTTTCTTTAATCCTTACTTGATGTGTAATGTAACATAGTAATTATCTTTTTCAATTGGGAGAGATGGCTGAGTGGACGAAAGCGGCGGATTGCTAATCCGTTGTACGAGTTATTCGTACCGAGGGTTCGAATCCCTCTCTTTCCGTTTCCGTTGATGACTTTATATTTTTTTCTTTCAAATTTCGCAAACCCCTTTTGATTTTTTCCTAGTTAAACGTATGGAATATACAAAATAAAATCTTAAGAAAATTGTAAAATCAAGCAAGAAACACGAAATTTTTATTCTTCACGTCCAGGATTACGTCCTGGATCATTGGATAGGAATCCAAAGATGAAGAGAGAAACAAAGAATATTACTACTGTGTAAACGAAAAGTTTGAGAGTAAGCATTACACAACCTCCAAGATCATTTTTTGAAAAAGAAAAACGAGAAAAGATAATAGATCCTCCATTTTTATATCACATATCCTATTTTGACACCAAGAAATGAATTCTAGAAATAGAAAAGAATGTTCAGAAATTCAAATGAAGTTGAAATTTGTAATTGTAATAAGAGTCTTTGATTACCACAAATCACTTTCATACCCACAATTAGATATTCTAAGGGCCCCTAACCTAATTAAGGTCTTTCGCCAGGAAAGGATTAGAATCGGGAAATGGGGCGAGCCAAATTGCGGCTATCCAAGAATTTCAATGTTTGAATTGAAGGTTCATATTCCCAGACTTATTTGATCTTATCAATTGTTATAATTTTTCTCGAATAAATATGAATTTTCTAGGATAGTATTCAAGATCTTATCGAAAACTTACAGCAGCTTGCCAAACAAAGGCTAAAAGAAAAAAGAACAGGGGTATAACTGGCATAACATCTACGATTGGATTCAAAAAAGCATAGGCTTCGGGCAATTTGGCAAAGAAAAGACTACTCGGATAAAGGGCAGAATTAAGACAGATCAAACTAAAGATATTAAGCATAACAGACATTTTGTTCGTCGAGATAATTGCATTTTGATTGAGTTTTTTATATAAGGAAAAATGAAGAAAGTAAGGTAGACAAAAAATCCTTCTTTTTCCGCTCAATCAAAAATCCTCCAATTCTCAAAGGAGAATAGAAGAAATCATACTTTCATACAATATCTTAATTGAATTATATGTAATGATCAATAAATTCAGTTGAATTCTAGATATACACATGTCAAAATCCTAGCACGAATCTATAATATATTCTATAAAGAAGAATAAAGAAGAAAGATTTTCTATAGATAGTTGGACTGGAATTGACGAACACTTAATAGCAATATTATTCTTTATTAGTATTAATGTCCAATAAAAATAGAAATGGGGCGTAGCCAAGTGGTAAGGCAACGGGTTTTGGTCCCGCTATTCGGAGGTTCGAATCCTTCCGTCCCAGAGCATATCCATTGTATCCGAATACATCTTTTTTGTTCAACAAGGTTCTGTTTCAAGGTCTAATATTGGATAGAATATTATTCTTTTTTCTTTTTTGAATGATTCTTTTCGGAATCATATCTCAGTTTTTCACAAACTGAACTAAATCGAGTTCAAATGACATGGAAATGTAACTGAATCCTTTTGTGATCCAGATAAAGATAAGATGGGACATAGATCACAGTTGCAGAAAAATTATTTAACCTCAGGTTAAACAAAATATGAAAATACATATAAAACGAGGAAGTGCTTAGCCTATAGGTATGTATTGTAGGTATGTATTGTTATCCTATTTCAGCGACAACAGCCTTTCTATTTTTGTGAAAAAGAATTTGCATCCCTAAAATATTCAAATTTAAATATTTAACAATGATATTTATTTTTATTGTTCGATCTATTTAACTTATTTGCTTGAAATCATTGACAATTCTATTTGAAAAGAAACATTTGAAAAGAAACAGAGATTTTTATTTCTTATTTTATTTCTTATGATAATCAAATGTAGCCTTTACTGTAAAAGTAAAACTTGACTGAAATAATGATGTCGAAGTAGGAAACTTTTTCAATTATCAAGATTTGTAATGATTCCTTATGGGTTGAATCTTTGGAAAGTTGGAAATGGGTCAGTCTATCTTATTGAGTTACTTGAACAGGCAAAGTCAAATAGAATTTATTTATTCGTGTTATTTCTGTTAGTTAGGTTATTTCTATATTTCGATTTCTGGATATTTCTGTTAGATTCTTTTTGAGATAGAGATTTATAGAAAAAAGTTCCGTTCATACAAAAAAAGCTCGGGTCTTGCTAAGATTTCTTCAGAAAAATCTTTATTATCCATGTAGTTAATAGTTAAGAAAAAATATAAATGACTATGTCTCTGTACCGACTGAACCAATGACTATTCATGATTCCATAATTGAATCAATTCCATACTGGTTCCAAATTACAAATTAGAGGAATGTTATGGTAAAACTTCGTTTAAAACGATGTGGTAGAAAGCAACGTGCGACTTGAAGGACACGATCCGGTGTGGATTCTTATTCTTACATCCACCATTTTCTTTTATATAGGAATGAAGGTGCTCTTGGCTCGACGTTGTTTGTTCTATTCTACTAGAACCCTTCTTTTTTTATTGGGTTGTAATGTAAATAGTTCATGATGGAGCTCGAGTAGAAAGTATTTATTAATTTCTCAGGGGCAAAGATCTAGGGTTAATGCCAATCAATAAATTGGAACAACTTCGTAAGTATATCTTCGATATAGAAATCGAAAGGATCCGATTCGAGCAAATTTTCAATTCAAAAAAATTGAATTGTTGGAACCGCAAAAACTTTTTCGATCCACAGTGTATCGCGTACGAATCAACCGTCGGTATGATTCTTTGATAGAAAGAAATCGCAAAAGGGGTATGTTGCTACCATTTTGAAAAGATTAAGAAGCACCGAAGTAATGTCTAAACCCAATGATTTAAAACACAGATAAAGGATCCCAGAACAAGGAAACACCGCTTCAATTGTCTCACAGATCCGAATAAAGAATCTAAATACTAAATAGGAGACAAAGGGGGGGTTAAAGACCACTCAATAAAAAAATATATTATAAAAAAATATATTAATTTTCATAAAAAAATATATTAATTTTCTTTAATATATTTGATAATATTCAACTTGAGTTATGAGTACAAATGATTTTTTAGTTTTCAGGAAGGAAGCTAAATAAAAATGACTATGAGTTCAATTATAGGGTAATTTCTTTTACGGATTCCTTTACTATTTATTAGAATTTTATTCTTTATTCATAGACAAAACTTCGAATCATTTTTTCTCGAGCCGTACGAGGAGAAAACTTCCTATACGGTTCTAGGGGGGGGGTTCTTTTTCATCTACATCTATCCCGATGAGCCGTCTATCGAATCGTTGCAATTGATGTTCGATCCCGAAGAGAAGGAAGAGATCTTCGGAAAGTAGGTTTTTATGATCCAATCAAGAATCAAACTTATTTAAACGTTCCTGCTATTCTCTATTTCCTTGAAAAAGGTGCTCAGCCCACAGGAACTGTTCAGGATATTTTAAAAAAGGCAGAGGTTTTTAAGGAACTTTGCCCTAATCAAACGAAATTAAATTAAGGAAATAAAAACTAAGGATAGGATAGTGATTTCTATATCATTTTGGATATCTTTTCTATACTATGTTTTTTTATTTCCTTCTTTTCTTGCTCTA